AAAAAAAGTAACCCCAGAAATAACAATTAGTCCTAACAAAACAAGTTTTAATGATAAAAGATTAGAATCGCCAAAAAATATTTGGCAAATATTCAAAAGAAAAAATGATAGATTTATCTGTAAATTACATTATTTTATAAAACTTTTCATTGAAAAAATATACATATATATATTTCTATGTATCATTAATATTCCCAGAATCAATACACAACTTTTTCTTGAATCAACAAAAAAAATGATTGAAAAATCCAGTTACAATAATGAAAAAAATCAAGAAAAATTTAATAAAATAAATCAAAATACAATTAACTTTATTTCAACTATAAAAAAAAAAGAATTACTTTATAATATTAGTAATAGTAAGACGAATTCACATACTTTTTGTGACTTATCCTCCTTGTCACAAGCATATGTATTTTACAAATTATCACAAATCCAACTTATTAACTTGTATAAATTAAGATCTGTTCTTCACTATCACGGAACGTCTTTTTTTCTTAAGACTGAAATAAAGGATTTTTTTGGAACACAAGGAATATTTCATTCTGAATTAAGACATAAAAAACCTCAAAGTTATGGCATGAATCAATGGAAAAACTGGTTAAGGGGGCGTTATCAATACGATTTATCTCAGATTAGATGGTCTAGATTAATACCACAAAAATGGCGAAATACAGTCAATTGGCGCCGTACGGCTCAAAATAAATATTTAAATAAATGGGATTCATATGAAAAAGACCAATTAATTCATTACAAAAAACAAAAAGATTCTAAAATATATTCATTACCGAATCAAAAAGAAAATTTTCAAAAATGCTATAAATATGATTTTTTATCATATAAATCTATTAATTATGAAAATAAGGGAGACTCATCCATTTATGAATCACCATTTCAAGTAAATAAGAACAAAAAGATTTTTTATAATTCCAACACACATAAACACAAATTATTTGATACGTTAGGGGATATCCCTATCAATAATTATCTAGGAAAGGGTAATATTATGTATATGGAAAAAAATTCAGATAGAAAATATTTTGATTGGAAAATTCTCAATTTTTGTCTTAGACAAAAAGTCGATATTGAGGCCTGGATCAAGACCGATACCAAGAGCAATAAAAATACTAAGATTGGGACTAATAATTATCAAATAATTGATAAAATGAATAAGAAAGGTCTTTTTTATCTTACGATTCATCAAGATCCAGAAATCAATCCACCCGATCCCAAAAATTTTTTTTTTGATTGGATGGGAATGAATGAAGAAATACTAAATCGTTCCATATCGAATCTGGAACTTTGGTTCTTCCCAGAATTTGTGCTACTTTATAATTCATATAAAATAAAACCGTGGATTATACCAAACAAATTACTTCTTTTACGTTTTAATATAAACGAAAATTTTAATGAAAATAAAAACAGCAATGGAAAGCAAAAGGGAAATTTTTTTATACCATCGAATGAAAAAAAATCTTTTGAATTAAAGAATCTAAATCAAGAAGAAAAAGAACCCACAGATCAAGGAGATCTCGGATCGTATGTACAAAACCAAAAAAATCTTGGATCCCTTGTCTCAACCCACCAAAAAGATATTGAAGAAGATTATGCGGGATCAGACACGAAAAAACGTAAAAAGAAAAAACAATACAAGAGCAACACGGAAGCAGAACTAAAATCCTTCCTGAAACGTTATTTGCTTTTTCAATTGAGATGGGACGATGCTTTGAATCAAAGAATGATCAATAATATCAAAGTATATTGTCTCCTGCTTAGACTTATAAATCCAAGAAAAATTACTATATCCTCGATTCAAAGGAGAGAAATGAGTCTGGATATAATGCTGATTCAGAAGAATTTAACTCTTCCAGAATTAATGAAAAAGGGAGTGTTGATTATCGAACCCCTTCGTCTGTCCGTAAAAAATGATGGACAATTTTTTATGTATCAAACCATAGGTATTTCATTGGTTCATAAGAGTAAGTACCAAACTAATCAAAGAGACCGAGAACCAAGATATCTTGATAAAAATCATTTTGATGAATCCATTACACAACATCAAAGAATAACTGGAAATAGAGACAAAAATCATTATGATTTATTTGTTCCTGAAAATATTTTATCGGCTAGACGGCGTAGAGAATTGAGAATTCTCATTTGTTTCAATTCAAAGAATAGGAATGGTATGAATAGAAATCCAGTATTTTGTAACGAGAACAGCATACAAAACTGGGGTCAATTTTTGGATAAAAGTAAATACCTTGATAGAGACAAAAATGAATTAATTAAATTAAAATTTTTTCTTTGGCCTAATTATCGATTAGAAGATTTAGCTTGTATGAATCGCTATTGGTTTGATACCAATAATGGGAGTCGTTTCAGTATGTTAAAGATACATATGTATCCACAATTGAAAATTTGTTGATGGTCCATTTTTCCTATATATCCTGTCTCATATATAGTATATGAAAGTAAATAGATACATACATGTCTTGTCTTA